AGGACTTTATATAATATATATATTTTGGATTTAAGATCTTGTATATCTATACTTGGTGTATCTATATAAGTATAGATATATCCAAAATAAATCAAATAAAAGACTAAGCAACTCAAAAGTTTCTATTGTTGTGGATCCACAATTAATCCTATGGATCAGGATTGGAGTATTTTTTTATATCCTGTAGTTTTGACCCACGAATCGAGCCAAGTATCACACACAACCCCTTACTACCTCATCCCATCCTGTATATTGTCCTTTTCGGTCTATGTCGGAATAGAAATCTATTATTCGACGAGTTTTACGAAAAAATTCTTCATAAGCAAAAGAACAAATAGTTTTTTTTTTTTTTTTTTACAAATTTAACACGACATGGGAAACTCCTTTTTCTATTTCTAACCGAAAAAGGTTCCATCATATAATATATAATGAAGTGAGAGCCCGGATTCCCACAAAAAGGAATCGTTTCTTTCAATCCTCGCTCATTCTTAGTTATAGTTCTCATTCTTAGTTATAGTTAATAATCCTAGTGATTGGATTTAGATGCTTATTCTGATAAGAAATGAAATATTCAAACGATTTGTTTTTTATTTTTATCGAATGACTATTCATCTCTTTTATTTTTATGTAAATTGGGGGCAAAAAAGCTCTATGGAAAAACGGTGGTTCAATTCAATGTTGTCTAATGAAGAGTTCAAATTCAGGTGTGGACTAAGTCAAGCAATGGACAGTCTTGGTCCTATTGAAAGTACCGGTGGAAGTAGAAGTAAAGACCAGGTTATAACTGATACGGGTAAAAACATTCCTCATTCGAGTGATAGTGGCAGTAATGTTGATCATTTATTTGGCGCTAGGAATATTCGGAATTTCATCTCTGATGACACCTTTTTAGTTAGGGATAGTAATGGGGACAGTTATTCCATATATTTTGATATTGAAAATCAGATTTTTGAGATTGACAATGATCCCTCGTTTCTGGATGAAGTAGAAAGTTCGTTTTATAGTTATCTGAATAATGAATCCAAGAGTGACGACCCCCACTCTGATCATTGCATGTATGATACTAAATATAGTTGGAATAATCACATTAATAGTTGCATTGACAGTTATCTTCGTTCTCAAATCCGTATTGATAGTAGCGACAATTACATTGATAGTTACATTTATGGCGAAAGTGGAAATAGTAGTGAAAGCAAAAATTACAATACTAATACAAAGGATAGTGATTTAACTCAAAGTTCGGATGATCTCGATGTAACTCAAAAGTACAGGCATTTATGGGTCCAATGCGAAAATTGCTATGGATTAAATTATAAGAAATTTTTTAAGTCAAAAATGAATATTTGTGAGCAATGTGGATCTCATTTGAAAATGAGTAGTTCAGATAGAATCGAACTTTTGATTGATCCGGGTACTTGGGGTCCTTTGGATGAAGACATGGTTTCTCTGGATCCCATTGAATTTCATTCGGAGGAGGAACCTTATAAAGATCGTATTGATTCTTATCAAAGAAAGACGGGATTAACTGAAGCTGTTCAAACAGGTATAGGTCAGCTAAATGGTATTCCCATAGCAATTGGCGTTATGGATTTTCAGTTTATGGGGGGTAGTATGGGATCTGTAGTAGGCGAGAAAATAACCCGTTTGATCGAATATGCTACAAATAAAGTTCTACCTCTTATTCTAGTGTGTGCTTCTGGAGGAGCACGTATGCAAGAAGGAAGTTTGAGCTTGATGCAAATGGCTAAAATATCCTCTGCCTTATATAATTATCAATTAAATAAAAGGCTATTTTATGTATCCATCCTTACATCTCCTACTACTGGTGGGGTGACAGCTAGTTTTGGTATGTTAGGGGATATCATTATTGCCGAACCCAACGCTTACATTGCATTTGCGGGTAAAAGAGTAATTGAACAAACATTGAATAAGACAGTACCTGAGGGTTCACAAACGGCTGAATACTTATTCCATAAGGGCTTATTCGACCCAATTGTACCACGTAATCCTTTAAAGGGTGTTCTGAGTGAGTTATTTCAGCTCCACACTTTCTTTCCTTTGACTTTGAATACAAATTCAATCAAGTAGCGTTTTTCAAATTATATTGTGAATTAATTATCAGAATCAAAGTTAAAATCAGAAGAATGAGGTTTGCGTTTTCTTTGGTGACATAAGATCTAATTGTAATAAAGAATCAAACAAAAATTGCCAATTGTTTTTACCATGTTCTTGATTAGTAATAGTAGTAATCAGACAGTAAGATAAAAGAGCGGATTGGATTCTTCTTTTCGCGAAATTAAGCAAGGTAAAATAAAACGAATTTCATGTTATCCTTTACGTATGTATAGATAATAGAAATAGAATTCAAATATAGATCGAAATAGAAAGAGACGTCTTGCATTTTTATATATCTCCCGCCAACTCCCATTTTTACTAAAAATGGAGTCGGATTCTAACGAAAATCTTTCGGAAATTTGTAAGAAACTTTTTCTTTTTCATTTCGTTCTACATTACTTGCACTTATTATATACTCACTTATAGTTATATTATAATTATTATAAGATATCTTTATAACACTATTAATAATAACAGGTACAAATATTTAATCGAGGTACCCATCCTATGACAACTCTTAACTTACCCTCTATTTTTGTGCCTTTGGTGGGTCTAGTATTTCCAGCAATTGCAATGGCTTCTTTATCTCTTCATGTTCAAAAAAACAAAATTTTTTAGATTTGATTGATGGGCCCCAACCCCACCCATTTCTTTTTCAAGGCTTAGACTTGGATCATAACACGAATAAATATTTATGGTATAAACTTCCTACGAATATACATGTGGAAAATTTACGGGTAAATGAATTCTAATTCGATATATATATATTAGTATAGTTTAAGATAAAAATAGATTGGAATCCGCCGATGCCGATGTCTGAACCGGAAGTCCATATATCTAAATGTATATAGATCTCCATAGGAGAGTCTAAGAAGGGGATGTTCTTATTTTAGATCGAACCAATTCAATTTGATGAATTATCCCGAAAGGTTCACGCCCGAATAGTGCTAGTTGATGAGAGTTACTTCGGAAACAAAAAAAAGAGTAAAGTCAAATTCGTTTGGGTTATTCTCTCAATTTCAATAAAAAGCACCTGGATCTAGTATGAGTTGGCGATCAGAACATATATGGATAGAACTTATAGCGGGATCTCGAAAAACAAGTAATTTCTGCTGGGCTTTTATCCTTTTTTTCGGTTCATTAGGATTTTTGTTGGTTGGAATTTCCAGTTATCTTGGTAGAAATTTGATATCTTTATTTCCATCTCAGCAAATCCTTTTTTTTCCGCAAGGGATCGTGATGTCTTTCTATGGAATCGCGGGTCTTTTTATTAGTTCCTATTTGTGGTGCACAATTTCGTGGAATGTGGGTAGTGGTTATGATCGATTCGATCGAAAAGAGGGAATAGTGCGTATTTTTCGTTGGGGATTTCCTGGAAAAAATCGTCGCATCTTCCTCCGATTCCTTATGAAAGAAATTCAGTCCATCCGAATAGAAGTTAAAGAGGGTATTTATGCCCGCCGTGTCCTTTATATGGAAATCAAGGGCCGGGGGTCCGTTCCTTTGACTCGTACCGACGAGAATTTGACTCCGCGAGAAATTGAACAAAAAGCTGCGGAATTGGCCTATTTCTTGCGTGTACCAATTGAAGTATTTTGAAATGATAAAAAGCTTTCTTTCCTTTCTTATCATTATCAGAAGGAAAATCCTCTCCCCTTTTCGATAGTTATAGCATAAAGCATAACTTATTTATTAACGGAGGGTTTACTCATAATGCTCATTCAAGCCAAAGTAGACGTATATGGTATGGAACAGCCATAAAAAACGAAATTTATTTATTGTTATTATTTCTTCACTTGAAGCTGAAGCGGGCTCTTACTTTTTTTCTTTTCTTTCTAGATTCAAGAATTAACCAATGAATCGCAAAACAAACAAACGGGGACTAGATTCGTAGGTTCGATACCTTGTAATAGAACTCATGCTTAATAGAAATCTTAGATCATATGGAATCGACGAAAGGGGCGGGTTCATTAAAAATTCACAGACGAAAAAAATGGCAAAAAAGAAAGCAGTCACTCCCCTTCTATATCTTGTATCTATAGTCTTTTTGCCCTGGGGGATCTCTCTCTCATTTCAAAAAAGTCTGGCATCTTGGGTTACTAATTGGTGGAATACTACACAATCCGAAACCTTTTTGAATGATATTCAAGAAAAGAGTATTATAGAAAAATTCATGGAATTAGAGGAACTCATCTTGTTGGATGAAATGATAAAAGAATACCCGGAGACATATCTACAAAAACTGAGTATAGGAATCCACAAAGAAACGATCCAATTAATCAAGATGCACAACGAGGGTCGGATCCATACGATTTTACACTTCTCGACAAATATAGTCTGTTTCGTTATTCTAGTTGGTTATTCTATTCTAGGTAATGAAGAACTTGTTATTCTTAACTCGTGGGTTCAGGAATTCCTATATAACTTAAGCGACACACTAAAAGCTTTTTCTATTCTTTTATTAACGGATTTATGTATCGGATTCCATTCACCCCACGGTTGGGAACTAATGCTGGGTTCTGTCTACAAAGATTTTGGATTTACTCATAATGATCAAATTATATCGGGCCTTGTTTCCACCTTTCCAGTCATTCTAGATACAATTTTAAAATATTGGATCTTCCGTTATTTAAATCGTGTATCTCCGTCACTTGTAGTGATTTATCATTCAATGAATGACTGAAAAAGATATTAATCCAAATATATTTATTCGAATATTTGTTAGTTTGGTTTGGACATAAGCAAGGCGCTTAAAACTGTACTTCCTCGTTCTATTTAGACCCATCCGGGGATTCCTCCTATATTCCAGTAAAATTATTTCAGTAAATAGCAGAATCTTGGATAGGAAACTAACTATATTAGTGACCTACCTAATTTATTGTAGA